TCCGACCAAATCGATTGAGAATATCAGAATCTGATAACTCGGCCCGAATCGGCTTACTAATGGGATGCCCCGAAACGGTACAAAATTTCGCTTTAGCCAATGATCCAATCATTGGAATAATTGGGACTAGGGTTTCAAACTTCTTCCTAGGAATCTCCATTAGAAATGCATTTTCTAACATTTGAGTCCTTACCACTGAAGGATTTCGCCGTACACTTGAAAGATAACTCAGAAACTCAAAGGAATGATTGGAAAATTGGTTTAGATGCATTCGATCTGCTTGAGACCACAAGGAAAAATAACATTGCCATAAAATGACAATGTAATATTTCCATTGATTCATCAGAAGAAAACTTCCCCTTGAAGCCAAAAGGGCTTTTCCTTGATATCTGACATAATGCATGAAAGGATCCTTGAACAACCATAGGCTATTCTGGAAATCCTTAGGAAACATTCCTAGCGGATGTTCTATTTTTCCATAGAAATAGGTTCGCTCAAGAAGGTTTCTAAAAGATGTTGATCGTAAATACAAAGATTGTTTACGAAGAAACATGAATAGGGATTCCCATTCATATACATGAGAATTATATAGGAACAAGAAGAATCTTGGATTCTCTTTTGAAAAAAAAGAGGTGGATTTCTTTTTTTGAGAAATCAGACTAGGCAAATTACGAGACTCGTAGAGAAAGAGTCGGAATAAATGTAAAGAGGGGGCATCTTGTATCCAAGAGCGGAGATTTTGAACCAAGATTTCCAGATGAATGGGGTAGGGGAGTAATATATCTGACACATTATTTAAATGGGAGAATTTATCCTCTAAAAAGGAAAATGTTGAATGAATTGATCGTAACTTCTGATATTTTTGTATATGTTTCCCTTCTTGAGAAGACACTAATCTCAATGAGAATTTCATTTCCAAAATGACTGAAAATACGGCGGATACCATTTGATAATAAATTTTATTTTTATTAAAAGCATTAGCCGAAATAATCACCCACTTCGGTTGATACATTCGAGTAATTAACCGTTTCACAAGCAGTGAACTAGATTTATTGTCATAACCTAAATTTTCCACGGGTTCGTAAGGACTGGATCCTTTTAAACCATGATCATGAGCAAGTGCATAAGGAGACTCCTGAAAAAGAAGTGGATAGAGGAAGTCTTCTTGCTGCAATCTATCCATTTCTAAATATCCTTGTAATTCCTCCATTCGAAATTCGCTTTGAAACAAAGGCAACAGGTTTATTGGGTTAGCAAATGATACATAGTACGATACAGTCAAAACAGGGTATATAGTAAGAAAATAGAAAAAAATACCTCGGTAACAACAGATAAGCTAATCAATGGATCCTCTCTTTTTCCATCTAAGTAAGTGGTTTAGGTTCGTTATAGAATACCTAGATGGTTCGAAATCCTTTATTGTTGCAACTCGATCGCTCTTTTGACTTTGGAAAAATTTCTTTTTATCAATATACCGTTTCTGATACACATGAGTCTCCACTCCATACAGAATCTAATTAGAATGGAGAATATAGTTAGGATTCATAAAAAAAAAATAGGGAATCCACTTAGGGAAAACCTTTTCCCGCACCAGGCACTAATCTATTTTTAACATCTAATTAGATCGGGTAATAATTCGAATTCAGAACAGAAGCTCGTTAATTTTTGCTTCCCTATAATTGGGACCAGAGGGCTCTATCCATTTATTCAATCGACCCAACCGTGAATTTCGGTTGTCCCGCTACAAAAATCATACAAAAATGGTATTTTGTACCAATCCATTAAGGATCAAATAATCTCAGAGTTGTAGATTGATACGACATGCTGCTTTTTCCACTCACCCCCTTTCAGGATCAGTCGTGGTCTTACAAACTCTACCAATGGTATGTATGAATCCGTTGCTTCATCCAAATGTGTAAAAGATTCTAGGCGCACTTAAAAGCCGAGTACTCTACCGTTGAGTTAGCAACCCGAATAAGGTATTCGGGTCTGTAGATACGAGCGCAATCAAAGAATAAAGAGATTGGATTACACGACCAATCTCAACACCCAACAAAATAGAACCAACAACCAAATCTAAAAAAAAAAAAAGAATTTTCTGGTCGATTCGAAACCGAAAACGGAAAAAATCAAATGCAAATCAAATAAATTACCCGGTAAATCGAGCACCTAGATAGATCCCGTTCTGAAACAGAACGGGACCTTTGTCCCCCTGCTTGAAGGTGGGACCCACCAAAGAACAAAGGTGGTTGCCAGCCCAACAAAATATCCCTAAAGCTAATTCCCGTTGTTGTCTTCTAGCTTACGCCTTGCCTCTTCCAAGACAGCGAGCGTCAACTTCAACCGACGAAATTGCTTTAGAGTTTCTTGTTCGGTTTGGACCGTTTTCTCCAACGTATTCCGAAGTCGATCGTGCATAGGACCTTGGACTTTACCGGAGGTAATATTCTCCAGGAGCCGTCCAATTCGGTCAAGCCGGACGATGTAGCTTTGTTCCTTTTCAGCCAAGGTGGTTTTGGTTATTTCCTCGGCAGTAAGAACATGAGCTAATCGAAGCTCGCGCGGAATTGTTGGTTTAGGCGGTCCGAATAAATACATAATAAGGTGCGACAGCGCCATATTAGCCCCAGCGAAGGAACCAATCCCTCCCAAAATCGCAATGCCCACGCCCTTTAGCGTGACTTTTTTGACCAGTAACGTAACAAGGCTGGACGCCGCGGTTTTTACTTTCAGAGAGAAAAGTAAAAAGTATCTCTTCATGACTTTTCCTTTGTTTTGTTCTTTATTTTGTTTGGGATTCAACGACTATCCCCAATAGAGTTACGACAACGACAGAATTTAACAGGATAATATCCTGTTAATCTGACAGGATAATATCCTGTCAATTATATTATACAGGAGCTATACTTGAATGTCAAGTATCTATTTCTATTTCTTTTATCTAGGATCGAATCCTATTTGAGTACTACCCTATTGTCAACATGACACTATGAAGGTGGGACCCACCAAAGAAGGTGGGACCCACCAAAGAACCACCAAAATAGAAAATCCCTAGAATAGCCCAGGGGGGTTTTGCCATGGAGGCAAAAAAACGTGTTCTGGGTCTCGCACAATCAATGCATTTCCCGAACCTGCAATAGGATGATTTCCTGCACCGGAAATACGAGGATTTCCGGAAATAGAATGATTTCCCGAACCGGAAATAGAATGATTTCCTGAACCGGAAATATGAACTGTCGGGTCCGTCCGGTGCTGAAAATTCAAGCTAATTGCGTGAACTTGGCTCCGCCGATGAATCTGCAGAGACCCATTTCGGTTACTATTAACCGGGTCCAGGTTTTGGTCCCCTGTTAAAAGGAATTCCCTTTCATCGAGTTGGGAAAGTTCCGTTGCCAAGACACAGAAGGCCTCAAACAAGTAGTTTAGGAGACGTATTTCCGCTTCTAGGAATGTATTGAGAAATACTCTATCATACAAAGATCGATTTGATCTTTGGTCAAGTAGTACCAAATGGCTTCCATACTCAATTCGCTTTTGTGCCTCTTCGTAACGAAGTACGTTTACTACCGAATCTATCCTTTTTTGATCTATATGACGTTGAATCGTTGAGAGCTTATAGTTGGGGTTGTGAACCTCCCGACTCGTATACGAACTTGAATACGGCGAAAACCGTGGAAAAATGCCACGGTGTGCACGGGGCATTCGCATAGTGCTCGAAGAAGTCACTATCACAAACACTGCCCAGAATCCCATCTGCAGGACCTTTTTCATGTTTAGTAGAAATCCAGAAACAAAATTTCGTACTGGAAAAGAATTCCAAACGAATTCTTTTGTTCGGACAAAAATATGTTTCAAAAAAAGCATAGGATATTTGATCCTGTTGTTGATAGGTATGTAGAAAAGGTCCATTCCCATGATTCCTTTGTTTGTCTCGCCTCAAACAAAGTATAATTTTACTAGATAAATTATCTATCTATGCAATTAATGTATATATAATTATACATATAGAATACATATACCACGGGAATCTGTAGATACGAGCGCAATCAAAGAATAAAGAAATTGGATTACACGACCAATCTCAACACCCAACAAAATAGAACCAACAACCAAATCTAAAAAAAAAAAAGAATTTTCTGGTCGATTCGAAACCGAAAACGGAAAAAATCAAATGCAAATCAAATAAATTACCCGGTAAATCGAGCATCTAGATAGATCCCGTTCTGAAACAGAACGGGACCTTTTGTGCCACATCGAATCCAAGGAACACATCATTTGCAGGAAGACAAGTAAAAAGCAAATAGAATTCCATCCTAGCTCTATTTCTATTTCTTTTATATAGGATTGAATCCTATTTGATTCCTATTGTCAACATGCCACTATGAAGGTGGGACCCACCAAAGAAGGTGGGACCCACCAAAGAAAGAAGGTGGTTGCCAGCCCAACAAAATATCCCTAAAGCTAATTCCCGTTGTTGTCTTCTAGCTTACGCCTTGCCTCTTCCAAGATAGCGAGCGTCAACTTCAACCGACGAAATTGCTTTAGAGTTTCTTGTTCGGTTTGGACCGTTTTCTCCAACGTATTCCGAAGTCGATCGTGCATAGGACCTTGGACTTTACCGGAGGTAATATTCTCCAGGAGCCGTCCAATTCGGTCAAGCCGGACGATGTAGCTTTGTTCCTTTTCAGCCAAGGTGGTTTTGGTTATTTCCTCGGCAGTAAGAACATGAGCTAATCGAAGCTCGCGCGGAATTGTTGGTTTAGGCGGTCCGAATAAATACATAATAAGGTGCGACAGCGCCATATTAGCCCCAGCGAAGGAACCAATCCCTCCCAAAATCGCAATGCCCACGCCCTTTAGCGTGACTTTTTTGACCAGTAACGTAACAAGGCTGGACGCCGCGGTTTTTACTTTCAGAGAGAAAAGTAAAAAGTATCTCTTCATGACTTTTCCTTTGTTTTGTTCTTTATTTTGTTTGGGATTCAACGACTATCCCCAAT